ATTGGGCGAATTTGCACCTACTATAAATTTCCAGGGACACGAAAAAAATGATAATAGATCTCGCCGTTAATTTCAAATATAATTATATATATACTTATATACTAACTAATCACTAATAGTTCATATAATTTAGTAGGATATGAAACCTATGAGACCAAAGAGGGGGGAAAAATTTAATACAAAAACATACGCTTTAAGTCAACATATATGTATGTCTGCTCATAAAGCACGCAGAATAATTAATCAGATTCGTGGGCGTTCTTACGAAGAAATAATTAGCATATTAGAAATAATGCCTTATCGAACCTGTAATTCCATTTTAAAATTAATTTATTCTGCAGCAGCGAACGCTAGTCATAATATGAATTTTAACAAAGAAACTTTAGTTATTAGTAAAACTGAAGTTAACAAAGGTACTACCATGAAAAAATCAAAAGCTCAGGCTCAAGGACGTAATTCTTTAATAAAAAGGACAACTTGTCATATAACTATTGGATTAAAAGATATATCTTTATCTGAATATGCAGAATATATCGTATGGTTCAACAAAACTGGATGCATCTCTAAAAAAAAGTATACAGATATGGTAGATGTATGGGACAAAAAATAAATCCACTTATTTTTAGACTTGGTACAACCCATAATCATCATTCCCTTTGGTTTTCCCAACCAAAAGATTATTCTTACGATTTACAAGAAGATCAAAAAATACGGGATTTTATCAAGAATTATGTACAAAAAAATATGCGAATATCCTCCAGTGTCGACGGTATTGCGTGTATAAAGATTAAAAAACGGGTCGATCTGATTCAGGTTATAATCTATATAGGATTCCCAAAGTTATTAATAGGAGAGAAATCAAGAGGACTTGAAGAATTACAAATGAACGTACAAAAAGAATTGAATTATATGACTAAAAAGCTTAACATTACTATTAAAAGAATAGCAAAACCTTATGGTTACCCCACTATTCTGGCCGAATTTATAACCGATCAATTAAAAAATAGAGTGTCATTTCGCAAAGCAATTAAAAAAGCTATTGAATTAACCAAACAAGCAAATACAAAGGGAATTCAAATACAAATTGCAGGTCGGATCGACGGAAAAGAAATTGCACGTATCGAGTGGATCAGAGAGGGTAAGGTTCCTCTACAAACCATTCGATCTAAAATTGATTATTGTTCCTATCCAACTCGAACTATCTATGGTATATTAGGCATAAAAATTTGGATATTTAGAAACGAGGAATAATAAGACCCTACTTGTCTATCTGTTAGTAATGGAAAACAAAAAGAAAAATTCTAGATTAAATAAAAATTGTATTAACTATCAATTTGATATAACTGCTATGCTTAGTGTGTGACTCGTTAATTTTTTTGGTTAGAATTAAAAAAAAATGTACCAAGCTTGTAATAGGAACTAATAACTATAGAACTAAAGAACTAATAAAAAAAAAATCCACCGCTTCGTATTATCTGAGCTACAGAAAAAGTAAAGATATGATATTGATATATAGATTATATCGTTGTAACAACTAAAATACTTTTAAACAAAAGACAATCTGATTATGAAATGGGAAATAAAATATAAATAATAAAGTGTGTATAAGTAGAAAAAAGGGTGAGGTAAAGAAAGAAAATATCAACGATATATGATTCGAAATGTAAGGTCTATGAGTCATCTCAAAAATGAAAAGTAATAAAGCATCAATACCAATTATTTATTCATATACCAAAAAAAGAGCTTCGAGTCAGTCAATAAAGACTAAGAGTATTGACTTAAGAACGAATTTAATTTTAATTAGGAGCTCCGTTGTGAAATTTAGACTTAACCATTAATATAAATTTAGAGACGGTGGTAAGACGGAACCCGTGAATACATAAAATTTTATTGAACATAAGGCGGGATGGCGGAACAAACGGTAAAATATGCCGAGAGGTCATAAATTACCTTTAATACTGAACTAACTATTTTTAAGAGTAAGTATTCGCCCGCGAAAGTTTTATTTTTATTTTATATGGTTAGTTAAAGATTCAAACAAGATATACAAATTCCTACGAAATTACATGAAATCTCCAAAAAAAATTACCAAGATTTCGTGAATTATTCATTAAAGTACGTGTATATCTTAATTTTAAATGAATAATTTGAGAACTTTCATTCGCGAGGAGCTGGATGAGAAGAAACTCTCATGTCCGGTTCTGTAGTAGAGATGGAATTGGGAGAAACAATCATCAACTATAACCCCCCAAAAACAAAATTCCGTAAACAACATAGAGGAAGAATGAAGGGAATATCTTATCGAGGCAATCGTATTTGTTTTGGTAAATATGCTCTTCAGGCACTTGAACCTGCTTGGATCACACACATCTAGGCAAATAGAAGCAGGACTCCGAGCACTGTCACGAAACACGCGTCGGGGTGTAAAAGTCTGGGTACGTATATTTTCAGACAAACCAATTACAGTAAAACCGACAGAAACTCGTATGGGTTCGGGGAAAGGATCCCCCGAATATTGGGTAACGGTCATTAAACCGGGTCGACTACTTTATGAAATAGTCGAAATAACAGAAAATATATCCAGAAAGTCCATTTCAATCGCGGCGTCCAAAATGCCTATACGAACTAAATTCAGTATTTCACGATAGAAATGTATAAATAACAAAATGCTTTGATTGCATGCAATAGGGGATTCTAAAAATTATGATTCAACCTCAGACCCATTTAAATGTAGCAGACAATAGCGGAGCTCGCGAATTGATGTGTATTCGAATCATAGGAACTAGCAATCGACGATATGCTCAGATTGGTGACATTATTCTTGCTGTGATCAAAGACGCAATACCCAATATGCCCTTAAAAAGATCAGAAGTGGTTAGGGCTGTAATTATCCGTACTTGTAAAGAACTCAAACGCGAAAATGGTATAATAATACGATATGATGATAATGCTGCGGTTGTCGTTGATCCAGAAGGAAATCCAAAAGGAACTCGAGTTTTTGGTGGAATTGCCCGGGAATTGAGATATTTTAATTTTACTAAAATAATCTCATTAGCTCCCGAGGTATTATAATTTATAGTAGGATATTTGAATTAAATAAATTCATTAGTTAATTTTATTTCACGTATATGCTTCATATTTAACCATATTTTAAAACTAAAAAAAAAATAAAAATTACCATGTTGATTATATAAAAATTCGGATTTGTTCATCATGGGTAATGGCACTAGTACTGATATAATAACCTCTATACGAAATGCTAACATGAATAGAAAAGGAGTGGTTCGAATAGCATCGACTAATATCACCGAAAGCTTTGTTAAAATACTTTTACGAGAAGGTTTTATCGAAAACGTAAAAAAACATGAGGAAAGCAACCAAGATTTTTTGATTTCAACCCTACGACATCGAAAAAATAGGCAAAAACCATATAGAATAAATTTTTTGAATTTAAAACAAGTTAGCCGCCCCGGTTTACGAATATATTCGAACTATCAACGAATTCCTAGAATTTTAAGTGGTAGAGGTATTCTAATTCTTTCTACCCCGAAAGGTATAATGACAGACCGAGAAGCTCGATTAGAAGAAATAGGAGGAGAAATTTTGTATTATATATGGTAATTATTTATGATATATGATATCGTAATTGGATCAAAAACGAAGTTTTTGTGAAAAAAACAGGTTCAAAATTAAAGTAAGGAATGCCAAATATGAAAATAAGAACCTCGGTTCGTAAAATTTGTGAAAAATGTCGATTGATCCGAAAACGAAGACGAATTCTAGTAATTTGTTCCAACCCGAAACATAAACAAAGACAGGGATAACCTTTCTAAAAATAAATCTTGAAAAGACCCGAAATTTTAACATGAAATGGATATATCCATATATTTATCACCAATTCATATTTATGAAATGATATAATATGATAACAACTATATCAAGAATCGGTTCACGTAGGAATGGACGTATTGGTTTATCTAAGAAGACACCTAGAATACAAAAGGGGGTTATTCATATTCAAGCAAGTTTCAACAATACTATTGTAACTGTTACAGATGTACGAGGCCGGGTAATTTCATGGTCCTCTGCCGGTACTTGTGGATTCAAGGGTCCAAAAAGAGGGACACCATTTGCTGCGCAAACCGCAGCAGAAAACGTCATTAATACTGTAGTGGAACGGGGTATGAAAAGCGCGGAAGTCCTGATAAAGGGACCCGGTCTCGGAAGAGATTCAGCATTACGAGTTATTCGTAGAAGTAGTATGCTATTAAGTTTTGTACGAGATATAACCCCCATGCCACACAATGGCTGTCGGCCTCCTAAAAAAAGACGTGTGTAAAAATAAACATTGAAAAGAATTCAAGAGAAATAAACGATTCAATGATCGGAGCAAACAATATTACTATGGTTCGAGAGAAAGTAACAGTGACCACTCGGACATTACAGTGGAAATGTGTTGAATCAAAAGTAGACAATAAGCGTTTTTATTATGGCCGTTTTGTTTTGTCTCCACTTATGAAAGGTCAAGCCGATACAATAGGCATTACAATGCGAAGAGCTTTGCTTGGAGAAATAGACGGAACGTGTATCACACGTGCAAAATCTGAGAAAATACCCCACGAATATTCTACCATAGTAGGTATTCAAGAGTCAGTACATGAAATTTTACTGAATTTGAAAGAGATTGTATTGAGAAGTAATTTGTATGGAACTTGGGACGCATCTATTTGTGTCAGGGGCCCGAGATATGTAACTGCTCAAGACATTATTTCGCCTCCTTTTGTGAAAATCGTTGATAATACACAGTATATAGCTAGTTTGACAGAACCCATTGATTTTAGTATTGGATTACAAATCGAGCGGAATCGTAGATGCCGTATAAAAACGTTAAATAATTTTCAAGACGGAAATTATCCTATAGATGCAGTATTCATGCCCGTTCAAAATGTGAATCATAGCATTCATTCCTATGGAAATGAAAAACAAGAGATACTTTTTATCGAAATATGGACAAATGGAAGTTTAACTCCGAAAGAAGCACTTCATGAAGCTTCCCGAAACTTAATTGATTTATTTATACCTTTTCTACATGTGGAAGAAGAAAACTTACATTTAGAGGACAATACATACAAAAAAATTACTTTACCGCTTTTTACCCTTAATGATAGATTCACTAAACTAAGGATAAATAAAGAAAAAATAACATTGAAATATATTTATATTGACCAATTAGAATTGCCCCCCAGGATCTATAATTACCTTAAAAGTTCAAATATACATACATTGTTGGATTTTTTGCATAAAAGTCAAGAAGATCTTATGAAAATAGAGCATTTTCGAATAGCAGATGTAAAACAGATATGGGATATTCTAGAAGAGCATTTCGAAATTGATTTCCCTACAAATAGCTTTTAAATCTATTTTTTCTTTTTATAAATTATAAAATTAGAAGGGTGTTTTGAACCTTTAGTATTTAGTATAATCCATATATTTTATATTTGGAATAGATACTGAATCTAATTAAACAAATGTATCTAGGGAGAAAATTCAGTTTGAAACAGGTATTCCCTAGATACACACAAATAATAATTAAATATTAAATAAAATAATATAATATATTATAATAATTAATAATTAAAATAATTAATAATATAATAAATATAATATTAATAATATAATATAAAATATAATGAAATATTTTTTTTTCAATTTAATTAATTTCAAAAAGACCTAACGTTAAGGATTTATCAATAGGTAATGTTGCCCCAATGCCCAACCAAAGAGATGTTGTAGTACCAATCAAAAATATAGTTGTCGCTATTGGACGACGAAATGGATTTTGGAATTTATTAACATTTTCTAAAAAGGGTACTATTAATAATCCCACGGGTACTGAAATCATTAAAAGAACACCTAATAATTTATTGGGTACTGTACGAAGTATTTGAAATACAGGAAAGAAATACCATTCTGGTAATATTTCCAAAGGAGTTGCAAAAGGATCCGCGGGTTCACCAACCATTGCTGGTTCTAAAACCGATAAGCCCACATTACATGCAATAGTTCCTAAAATTACTACCGGAAAAATATATAAAAGGTCATTTGGCCATGCGGGTTCTCCGTAATAATTATGGCCCATCCCCTTGGCCAATTTAGCTCTTAATACAGGATCATTTAAATCAGGTTTTTTTGTTATTGAGATAGGTGATGATAGATCTACCCCCCGAAGGAACCGGATATGATAATTTTTTATCATCCGGCTCGAGCAAAAGAATCAAGGGGATCAAAAAAAATAAATGTTATTCAAATTAATATTATATTATTTATTATACACATCTATTCTATACAAATAGGAATGCTTATATGTAATATAATATATGTAAATGTAATAAAGTAAGAAAACTTTTACCGGATTCCATCTCTTTATCTACAGTTACAACAATCTAGCCGTTTATAGCTCTGGTCTTCCAAGTTACAAGTAAATACTCAACACCCCAATAGGCTTACAAAGTTGATCATGATAAAATGCTTTCTGGGTCGTCTCAACCCTTTCAATTTTTATTTATACCCAAGATAGTTGTATACTTTTTACATGCAAAGGAAAGGGTTTACTTGTTACTAACAAAGTGTAGCCTCTATTCTTCTTTAGATCCTTTGTTTCACTCCGATAATGTTATCAATCTAATCAATGCAAAAGAAATGAATGCATTTCCATACTATTAGTTAAATAGATAAAAACAAATCGTAATTACCCCATATACTTAGTAAACTGGATCTTACGAAGCCTATGCACAACCCGACTTAGGTCTACTATAGATCATAGAAAAGATTATCTTCAATCGAACCGGCTTACGCGAGATTACGCCGATGGTTGAAACAAGAAACACGTTTGGTTATGAATTAAAATGTGGCAGATAGATAATACCATATGTCTGCACGGCCAAATCAGTAGTTCAAGTCACACACTGCCATAATCCATTTTTTTTCTCTTCGGAGAATTTACTTCAACTATTCATATCAAATAAGCTACAGTACAGAGTTGAAGAGAACTATCCAAAGACATGTCTTATTCTTTTCAATAATCCACACTTATAGCAATGAAAACCTATTGTTCCTCTACCAAGTGATAAACTATTTATGCCAAATAGTTATGATCTTATAAAGGACCTGAAATACCTTGTTTACGTATCATTGAAAAGTGCATTAACATAAATACGGAAGTAAGAAGCGGCAATACAAAAGTGTGTAAACTATAAAACCGAGTTAAAGTGAATTGTCCTACACTAGTACTTCCACGTAATAACTCTACCAGAGGCGATCCTATTACAGGAATACCTTCAGGTACACCTGTTACAATTTTTACCGCCCAATAACCAATTTGATCCCGAGGTAAAGAATAACCAGTTACACCAAAAGATGCGGTCAATACAGCTAGAACCACACCCGTAACCCAAGTCAATTCGCGGGGTTTTTTAAATCCACCCGTGAGATATACACGAAATACGTGCAGGATCATCATTAGGACCATCATACTTGCCGACCACCGATGAACCGATCGGATTAACCAACCAAACTGAGTTTCCGTCATTATGTATTCAACAGAGGCAAAGGCCTCAGTAACGGTCGGGCGATAGTAAAAGGTCATAGCAAATCCCGTAGCTACTTGTACTAAAAAACAAGTAAGCGTAATTCCTCCTAGACAATAAAATATATTGACATGAGGGGGTACATATTTACTAGTTATATCATCTGCAATCGCCTGAATCTCGAGACGTTCTTCAAACCAATCATAGATTTTATTGAGATAGGTAAACCAAAGAAACTCCCTCTCTTAGAACTGTATATGAGACTTTTATCTCGTACAGCTCAAGCAAAAACACCTCAATACTGATTGCAACGTATATGTAATAAACTATTTAAAACTTATAAATCTTCCTATTTTTTTCTCGAAAAATAGAAAAAAAAATACGAAAGCTCTTTTTTTGTGATGATAATGCCACAATATCAAGTTGGCTCATTCATATGTTGATCGTTACAGGCTTCTTGAATTTTCTCTTTACCTAATTTCTTTGATTTAGTCTTTTTGTTTGCATACTTTGCATACATAGAATCTGGTTTTACTTTTTAATATTATTTTTATATTGATAGGAATTTTTCTTGTTAGGACTCTATGAATCGACCGACTGAAACCTCAGATTCATACTAGAACTACCGTGATTCAATAAAATCTCCAAGCCAAGCTAAGACCAAACAAAGATTCCATGAGTAAAAACCACAAGATCATCACTTATTCATTGAATCAATCTAATGACTAAAAATAAAAAAAAAACGAACACATTTTTTTGTACAAAATAAGCGCATAAATAGAAGCTTGAAAGAATAAAAAAACCGTCCATAATTTGAATTTATAATGTTATTTCTTTTTGAAAATTTGTTGGAGTCCAGCCGTAAGGTATGAATATTCAGTCAGTATGAATCATAGTTCCAATATTTATTGATTTATTTCATATATTCCGTGTTCCAGATACTAGAATAAATATCCGACGAGGTAGAACCATCTCTATCAAGAAAGATGACAGACCCATTCTCTGTATTATCAATAGAAGCCATTCTAACAAGTCACACACTCATATTCCAGAAATACAGTACATAAAAAAAAATCCACGATCGAACTACCAAAATAGAATAGACTATAAATTCAAGACCTAAATAAACAATTCTCTTTGTATTGCAAAACTAAAATCTCGTAAATCTTATGAATCTAATTCATTGAAATTCCATACAGTAAAACGGACGAATTATAAATTTCCAAAATAATAGATAGGAATATTGCAAATAGAACCATTGCAACACCCATCAAAAGGGTAGTTCCCCACCCGGGAGCCACTTTACCATATTCCGAATTTAATGGTTTTAATAACGATCCTGTGTTAGTTCGTTTTGAAACAGATTTAGAACTAACCTCAATGGTTTGTGTTGCCATAAATCCTAGTGTATTGATTAAGATCTGTTGACTTTGTATACCATTACGTTGTAAATAATCTTATCATAGATCTATTGCAATCTTGAAATTATATAACAATGGAAACAGCAACCCTAGTTGCCATCTCTATATCTGGTTTACTTGTAAGTTTTACTGGGTACGCCTTATATATCGCCTTTTGGCAGCCCTTTCAACAACTAAGAGATCCGTTCGACGAACACGGGGACTAGTTGAAGTAATGAGCCCTCCTGAGGGCTCATTACTTCAATTGAGATAATTTAAAATAATTTCATCTTTTTTGTTTTGTTGGAACTTTAGGTGGTTCTCGAAAAAAGATAGCGAAAAAAATAATTCCTAGAGTAGAGACTAAAAGGAATGTATAAACCAATGCTTCCATAGATTCAACCTTAGTTTACAATTATAGCTTCCGTACCTAATTATATTTATTTAGAATTGTTTCACGAAAAAAGAAAGAGCAGAGCGTACAATAGTTCAAATCAATATTTCTATGATACCCTGCCTATGTCAACTACCCCAAATAAAATTAAATAGAAGCAAAAAAGTGTTGTATCAGACTACCTGTCTTCTTGTAGTTGGATCTCCAAGTTTTTGGAATGTTCCAAATTCTACTTGAGCATCCAAATCTGGGTCAATACCAGCAAAAACATCTCGGAACAAGGTTCTAGCACCATGCCAAATATGCCCGAAGAAAAAGAGCAAAGCAAAGGAAGCATGCCCAAAAGTAAACCAACCCCTTGGACTGCTACGAAAAACCCCATCAGATTTCAACGTAGCACGATCAAATTCAAAAATTTCACCCAATTGAGCGCGTCGAGCATATTTTTTAACCGTAACAGTATCGTAAAACTCAACAGTTACACCTACTTGTTCGACACTATACTTCGATTCTGCCCTTCTAAAAGGCGCATCCGCTCTAACAATTCCGTCTCTGTCTATCAAAACAACCGGAAATGTTTCAAAAAAAGTAGGCATACGACGTACAAAAAGTTCGCGCCTTTCTTTATCTCTAAAGATGGGGTGTCCTAACCATCCAACAGCTATTCCATCTCCGTTGTCCATTGAACCCGCTCGAAATAATCCCCCCTTTGCCGGATTATTGCCGATGTAATCATAAAAGGCTAATTTTTCAGGAATTTTAGACCAAACTTCCGATAAACTTTTTTTTTCAGAGAGCCCGGTTTCAACTATTCGATATATTTCTTGCTGGAAGTATCCCTGATCCCATTGATAACGAGTGGGGCCAAATAATTCGATCGGCGTAGTTGCTGAACCATACCACATGGTTCCAGCAACTATAAAAGCGGCAAAGAAAACAGCAGCAATACTACTGGAAAGAACGGTTTCAATATTTCCCATACGTAATCCTTTGTATAGACGTTGAGGCGGGCGGACACAAAGATGGAATAGGCCCGCTAATATCCCCAATGTCCCTGCTGCAATATGATGAGAAGCTATTCCTCCTGGAACAAAAGGATCAAAACCTTCCACACCCCACGCCGGAGTTACGGGTTCTATTTTTCCTGTTAGTCCATAGGGGTCAGAAACCCATATTCCAGGACCATACAGGCCAGTTACATGAAATGCACCAAAACTAAAGCAAGCCACCCCCGAGAGAAATAAATGAATTCCAAATATTTTGGGCAAATCCAAAACGGGTTTTCCTATACGGTCATCAAAAAATATTTCTAGATCCCAATAGACCCAATGCCAAATAGCGGCTAAGAAACACAAACCAGAAAATGCAATATGTGCCCCTGCCACGCCTTCATAACTCCAAATACCCGGATTCGTTATAGCCCCCCCTGTAATACTCCAACCACTCCATGAATTGGTTATTCCTAAACGGGTCATAAAGGGTATAACGAACATACCCTGTCTCCACATTGGATCAAGAACTGTGTCAGAGGGATCAAAAACTGCTAATTCATATAGAGCCATCGAACCGGCCCAACCAGAAACCAGAGCTGTATGCATTATATGGACAGCAATTAACCGACCGGGATCATTCAATACGACGGTATGAACACGATACCAAGGTAAACCCATGGAAATACCCCTTAACTTTAATCAAAAAAAATTTATTTTATTGCATTGTATAAAACTACGGACCTAGTTGATTTCAGTAGATTATCGATAAACAGGGATTTCTCTTTTTCTATTCTATTGGCATTATGGTACTAATAACCAAACAATTCTGTTTGTAGGAACAAAGAGAAACAGATTTATTTTATACCCTATACGTATCAATACGCAATGAGGGGTTAATACCACTTTACTTTGCTATGAGCAACTGTGTCCCATCGGGTTTTAAAAGGACCCGCATACTCGTAAGAATTTTACTTTACTAGGATTGATTTTTTTTCGTTAGATTAAACTTTTCTAATCTACATTTTTTTTTTATGATTATGAGAAAGGTTAGTATTATGAAGATAATAAACCCATTGTTACGTTTCCACATCAAAGTCAAATAAAGTACTTATTTTTGTTATTTCATGCCTATTGGTGTTCCAAGAGTACCCTTTCGACTTCCCGGAGAGGCATATTCAACTTGGATTGACATATAGTGTGGCTTGTCAGATATTTTGGGTCATATGGGATTTCCCCGTTATCTTTCCTAGGTATCCTATGTTTGTTTCACCCTAAAATGTAAAATGATTAATTGAATCATCAAAAAATTGAAGCGTGAAGTACAATTAATTAGATCCCTTTTTGTGGGGGGGGATTCAGATTAATATTATCAATTACAATTTATGGTTGAGTTGGCTGAACCAATAAAATGAAGTATCCAGGCTCCGTTTAGAAAACCCGAATAAGAAATATATGTATTGTATGATTTTCACTTAAATGGTTTACATAGGAGATATCTTAATCAATCGAGTAATATGACGAATATTTGGCATAAGATTAGCAGAAGATATGAATGAAATGAATTGAAAAAAAAAAGCAAGGTTGTGTAGAAAAGCAAAAAGAAACGGTAATGGTATTAGAAGCATTTGTCCTATATATGCATATGCAAATCAAAATCGGTCGGATCTTTTATTTACCCGGAGTAGAGCATAAACCTAAAAATATTAAAGAGTCCCACTCAGGAACAAGAAAATAGCATCGTGATTTGGATTGAATATCGGTGAAAAGAATACATCAATGAAAGGTTAGTTCGATAAGTTTCTTTATTATTCGAATTCTAGGGAAAAATAAAAACACTCAGACTTTTAAAAATATGTGAAATATGCAATAAAAAAGTTCCGTTGTTAGAAATAATCCGATATGAAAAAAAAGCGGCGGAAATATACAATACACATTGATTTTTCCACAATTTTTTTGAACCATATGCATCAAAAGGTGCATGTATGGTTTCGAAGGGAGACAGTTTAATCCTAATTAACCGACTTTATCGAGAAAGGCTCCTTTTTTTAGGCCAGGGGGTTGATAGTGAAATCTCGAATCAACTTATTAGTCTTATGGTATATCTCAGTATAGAAAATGATACCAAAGATTTTTTTTTTTTTATAAACTCTCCCGGCGGGTGGGTAATACCCGGAGTTGCTATTTATGATACTATGCAATTTGTGCGACCAACGGTCCATACAATATGCATGGGATTAGCCGCTTCAATGGGATCTTTTCTCTTGGTCGGGGGGGCTATTACCAAACGTCTAGCATTCCCTCACGCTTGGCGCCAATGAGTTTTTTTATTTGATAAAAAAAAATAAAACTATGCCTTCTCCATATGAAATAGGAATATTAAGTAATAATAGCATGGCACTTCGAATTCGATATGAAATTTTTTTTTATTATTTTTAAAAACCAAAACAGTCGATTATGTATCGAGAGAGTAGTATGAGATTAAAAAATATTTTCGTTTTTATATATCGGGATTTTGTTTCAGCGGCACAAACTTTTTAACTTTTTTGTTTTCACACAGGTAGGCTATGAACAATTTTTATGTTATGAAAGAGTATTATAATAAATAATAATAAAATAATAAAGAGTACGACAAAAAGAGAATTAATTATTTTTCTATTTTTTTATTTGATTGAATCGAAAAGAAACTTTGGGATTGCCGGCTTACAGACGCAATAAATAGATAAAGCAACGGTGCCATCCTATTATTATGTTTAGCTCTGGAAAAGAAAGTAAAGATGGCAAAATGGCAAATTTACAGATCTAGGTCTGATAGTTTTTATCTTTCTTCGATGGAAAGTTAAAATAAATTACATTGTAGAGCCGTATGCAACGTGCAAAAGGTGCCCGTACGGTTGTTCAATTTGCTTGCCCCTTTTTCTTTTTTCTTCACCCCATCATGAAAAATAGAATAACTTTTTATTATGTCACATGATCAGGGTAATGATTCATCAACCTGCTAGTTCTTATTTTGAGGCCCAAACAGTAGAATTTATCCTAGAAGCGGAAGAACTTCTGAAATTGCGCGAAAACCTGACAGAGATTTATGTACAAAGAACGGGCAAACCCTTATGGGTTGTATCAGAAGACATGGAAAGGGATGTGTTTATGTCAGCAACAGAAGCCCAAGCTCATGGAATTGTTGATCTTGTAGCGGATGGCGGATGAATGAAACGGCTCTGTATTTCACGCAAATATCCTGTTTCTCTTTTTACTAAATTCAAAATTCTAGTAACTACTGGTTAGGATCGATCTAAACCGGCCCATTATGGATATGATTCATCATGCCAACTATTAAACAACTTATTAGAAATACAAGACAGCCAATCAGAAATGTCACAAAATCCCCCGCCCTTCGGGGATGTCCTCAGCGCCGAGGAACATGTACTAAGGTGTATGTGCGACTCGTTCAAATCCTATCAAATCCTATATAGCATAAATAGCATAATAAAATTTAGGACAAAATAAAAAAATAGTACAGTATCAACGATCGGTACGGATAGAATAGAAGAACTCTATTCACTATACTAAAATACTAAATAAAAAAAAGATTTAATCTATCATATCCTTATTGTTTATGTATGAAAGTTATGGTTTTATATTGGTGTAAATCTACTCACCTAAATTTACGATAATAAAAAATTCTCTAGTGGTAGCAAATGCTTATTTCATTAAAGCGTAGAAATCCTTATTTTATTTAAACTTATGCTCGCATTCTTGCAAGAACGAACGGACTAACAGGATCATCTACCCAGCCAACTTTCCTAATTAAATACCGTTACTATACAAATCGATTTTATTGTGAAAGATCTAGTACTAGATAATTCATAGGTAGAGCAATGTGAACTGTACAAGTGACCAATAACCATGTTAGTTAAATGAAGTGGGGGTGGCTCCGGTGTATAGAGAGGACCTCGCCGTTTTATTATTTTATTTTTAATATATTTAATAAATAACCATAGAAACGATGGAACCTACCATTTCATTTCGTTTTTATATATATGGATATATGAATTATCTATATTTCTGACATCTAATACTAATCCAAATTCTTAATTTGGGGTAAAATGCCTAGGAAAAAATAAACAAACAAATATGGTGGTCGGGAGGGAAGGGTTATAGTAGCAAAAATCGTTGGAATTTTGATTTTATACATTGGAACAATCGTTTTGTTATTAATAGACAGGGAAAATAATAACTATAAAGAAAAAATAAATTCATTAGTTATTAATTAAAGTTCCATTTAGGCAATGACCAGAATTAGGCGAGGATATATAGCTCGGAGGCGTAGAACAAAAATTCGTTTATTTGCAGCAAGTTTTCGAGGAGCTCATTCAAGGATTACTCGAACTATTACTCAACAGAAAATAAGAGCTTTGGTTTCGGCTCATCGGGATAGAGATATACAAAAGAGGTATTTTCGTCGTTTGTGGATCCTTCGGTTAAACGCAGTAATTCGCGGGAATAGGGTATCGCATAGTTATAGTAAATTAATATATGATCTGCAGAAGAAGCATTTGTTTCTTAATCGTAAAATACTAGCGCAAATATCTATATCAAATAGGAACTGTCTTTATATAATTTTCAATGAGATCATGAAATAAGGAGAGTGGAAGAAATGCATCGGAATGATTTAAATGGCGTTCCCGGAGAATAAACTCCGGGAAAGTGGATTCGAAAGAAACGAAATTAGGATGATAAAAACAGAGGATTAAAATATCATACTCTAAAATATTCATAACATGCTCAATAAAAAAACATTATTCTGCGTTTGAGTTCGGATTGTAATTTAGATTCAATTGAAGAATAAGCTTATTTTTTTCTGGTTCCAAAGCTTAAGATTCTAGGAGCGGGCTTGGTTCTTTCAAATTGTTTCTCATTATTAAGAAAGGGTAATAAAGATAAAATACGAGCCTGTTTTATAGCACTAGTAATTAATCGTTGTTGTTTCAAGTTCAATCTATTTACTCGTCTAGATAATATTTTTCCCTGTTCACTAATAAATCGACTAATTAAACTCATGTTTCTATAATCAATTCGATCCCCCGTCCCAATCGGGGGCAGTCGACTATGAAAAGGTCGATTAGATTTCAGAAAGCGTCGTTTGGGTTTATCCATAATTTTTTGATTCCTTATTCCGAAATCCTAATTCCGACAGATTCAAATTAATTCAAATTACGAAATAGGATTTGTTTCTATTTTTTTTCTATTCTATTTTTCTATTTGTATTATATATAATAATATAATATATAAATTTTATATATTTATATAAATTATATATTATATATAGATAATTATATAATTATATATAGATATATATAAATATAAATATATAAGATATATATAAATAAATATATATAAATAGAACATTATAGATTATATGATTATATTATTTATAATTTATATTATATAATGATGTATAATGATGATAATAATGTTATTTTTTGCTGGTATTTGACAGGTTTACATCTAGAAAAACTAATGTAATCTATTTCTTTACCTCCCCATGAACCGTATGTTTGAAACAACAGGGGCAGAATTTTAGTAATTCCAATCGAATGGGCGTATTGTGTCGATTCTTTTGAGTAATATATCTAGAAATACCCGTGGATTCCTTATTAATACTCTTTCGAACACAGCTGATACACTCTAAAAGAACCGTTACCCGGGCATCTTTACCACCTTTGGCCATGAACCTACCTCCTTTGTATTATTTTTGATTCACTCAACTCTTCTCGTTCCAATCCGAAATGAAGAAAGTAACAAAAAAATAGAAATTACTAACTCGAAATTCAATTTTTAAAATAAAGGAAAGAGAAATAATATCTCTAATTTTCGTCAACTCTTGTCAATAACTAGACTGAAAAAAAGGAAATATCAACGCATCTGGGAAAAATCGATTGATCTCTATCAATAGACCCGCCAAAGATCCAAACCATAGAGTACTTAGTACCGGTGCCGTGGAGAGATAGGTTTTTAGATCTCGCATTGAAAATACTCCTTGTTTTATTTTTATTGAAATACAATACATTGTATCTGTATTTATGTATTTAAGGTATATGTAGTTAAGAACCGCTTTAAGTTATAGGCGTAATTCCTAATTAAAATGTACAATCATTCGGTAGATAAACTTTCCTTATCTTAAAACATAAAAAAATTCCCTCCTTCCTGAACATTCCGGAAATTGATTCATTTTTTTATGGTTGGTTTCATTTCATATGTATATAATTTTTTCTGTTATTATTATATGTTATTGTTATATAATTTATTGTTCGATAATTATATTATATAAATATAAAATAAAAAAAATAAAATGAGACCAAAAAACAGAAAACAATGATGCATATCAATGAAAGAAATACAGATATGGAAACAAAGATGGGGATTCTTTACAATGATATTGTAGCTCAATTTAAAGGGATGTAGCGCAGTTTGGTAGCGCATTTGTTTTGGGTACAAAATGTCACAGGTTCAAATCCTGTCATCCCTGCCTATTTCTTTTTCTATGAGCAGCATACATGAAATTTAGAAATACTAATAAGAGTTTATCATCTTATGATACTATATATCATAGTATATGGTATATGATGTAATAGAGTTACAAAAAGAATACCTTTCTTTACAGCCTGTACTAAGAAAGCGCTCTTAGTTCAGTTCGGCAGAACGTGGGTCTCCAAAACCCAATGTCGTAGGTTCAAATCCTACAGAGCGTGATTCCATTCTTGTTAGGTCAAACTCGACTAAATAACTTCACTACCAACAATCTGGAATTTTCATTCCTGCGGATTCAAGTTCAAGAAAGGAGGCGACCAATCGGATTTTAATTAATCAAAGGTCCAGCCGATCGCCACGTCTGTATTGTAAATACGCAGTTATGCATAATCCAGCCAAAGTTATAGAAATTAGACCTAACACAATTCCAAATAGAAAAACTTCAATCATTTCAATTTGTTTGATAGGGGGAAACGGGGGGTTTAATAATATATATCTCTAAATAGTAATCCGAATTGCCCACTAATATCAATGAATAAAGGGCGTTACAGGGTAAGGAATACCTAAAATCCCACAAAACGCTTTATTTTTTTTTATGAA